TTACGTATTAATATATAGAATAATGAAAATCTATAATAGAAATGTTGCATATTTCTATATCTATATCTCCCGAGAACCTCCTTTTTTTTACTATGAATCCCTGTTGGATCGGATTCTAACGAATCCTTAGGGAACTCGTAAGAAACTCTTTATTATAAGATAAGGACGGGAGAACAAGAATAAAAAGCGGATTATCATACATATATTTTGTGTAGAAAGATGAATAGGTACACTTATTTAGTTCTACATTCCTTGCACTTATTATATACTTATAATAAATATACTTATCATAAGATATATTTCTAACAAGTACAAATTTATAACAAGTACAAATATTAAATCGAGGCACCTATTCTATGACAGATTTCAATTTACCCTCTATTTTTGTGCCTTTAGTGGGCCTAGTATTTCCGGCAATTGCAATGGCTTCTTTATCTCTTCATGTTCAAAAAAACAAGATTGTTTAGATCCGATGGGATCAAATCTCATCCATTTTTTTTAACACTTGGACTTGGATCATAATACAGATATCTTTTAGTGGAATAGGGTACGGTACGACATGTGACTCCCTCCGAGCACAAATAAAAAAGCTGTTATTGTTATGCATGCAGATCCATGATATATGGATAAATGCATGTATATTATATGTGGGTATAGCTGTTTTTGTTTTCAAATAGATCAGCGAATATCTGAAATAGAAAGTCAATGTATCTATATGTATGTAGATATACATAGTGGGATCATATGAAGGGGATGTTATTATTTTATATCTAACCAATTCGATGAATTACTCCTAATGGTTTACATCATAATAGTGCTAGTTGATGAGAGTTACTTCGGGATCAAAACAAAAAAAGTAAAGTCAAATTCATTTGGCTTATTCTATTCTCTCAATTCCAATAGAATGCAACTGGATCGAGTATGAACTGGCAATCCGAACGTATATGGATAGAACTTATAACGGGGTCTCGAAAAACAAGTAATTTCTGCTGGGCCTGTATCCTTTTTTTAGGTTCACTAGGATTCTTATTGGTTGGAACTTCCAGTTATCTTGGTAGGAATCTGATATCTGTATTTCCCTCTCAGGAAATCCTTTTTTTTCCCCAAGGAATCGTGATGTCTTTCTATGGGATCGCTGGTCTGTTCATTAGTTCCTATTTGTGGTGCACAATTTCGTGGAATGTAGGTAGTGGTTATGATCTTTTTGATAGAAAAGAAGGAATAGTGTGTATTTTTCGTTGGGGATTTCCTGGAATAAATCGTCGCATCTTCCTTCGATTCCTTATGAGAGATATCCAGTCAATCAGAATGGAAGTTAAAGAGGGTCTTTATCCTCGTCGTGTCCTTTATATGGAAATCAGAGGCCAGGGAGCCATTCCCTTGACTCGTACCGATGAGAATTTTACTCCACGAGAAATTGAACAAAAAGCTGCTGAATCGGCCTATTTCTTGCGCGTACCAATTGAAGTATTTTGAAATGAACTGAAGAATGAATGCTTTCTCCGCATGAGGGAAGGAACTCAGGAATCCCCTTTTTAATATAACTGAAGTTTCTTCGGAACGTTTATTCGAGCAAAACATGTTCGATTCTATTTCCCCCGTTCCGTTGGTAATACCGTTGTGTTGTGGCCCATAGAATAAAGCAGGCGGACGAATACGGAACAACCATAATAAGAAGCTATTTTTATCCACCAAAACAAAAACTCTTTTTTTTACATATGGAACTAAACTCAATTCTTTCATACTAGTAACAAATCTAATAAGTATGTATTCATCACACATATCAGAACATTTCGGAATACAGTACAGAATTCATCTTTTTAGGACCAATATTTTGAATTGATACGTTAGATATAGATGGATCGTATCTCGTAAATTATCTCTCTTTCGTCAATCGATGTTTCTTTTTTTTTTTATCCTTTCTTTTGCTCCTTGATGACCAAACGATTGGATCTCTCATAACTATTCAATTTCTCTCTTGTTTTGCCACCCATTTCGGATTTCATCATCAATATTCTTCAGAAATATCCCCTCAATTATTCCTGGGCTGTGGGTAGCCAGTGAAACATTTCGAAATAATTGATTGATCCAGGGGGAGTTCTTTCGTCTCGAAATCCGAATAATATTCATTACTTCAAGTGGTTTTTCGGGCATTCATCGAAAGGAACAAATGAAGATACAATTGGTTCGAATTTGACCAATTGAGATATCTGGGAACTTGATTATTTCTTCATTCGAAACGGACCTTTATTCTATTTCTATATTCTTTCTAGATCCAAGGACTAAACAATTCAAAAAAAAAAGAAGGAATAGATCCGATCCATAGGTTCCATACCTTGTTATAGAACTCATGCTTCATAGAAATATCGGATCAGATAGAGTCGGCGAATGAAGCAGTTTCATTAACAATTTACAGAACAGATTCAAAGTGCCAAAAAAGAAAGCATTGACTCCCCTCCCCTATCTTGCATCTATAGTCTTTTTGCCCTGGTGGATCTCTCTCTCATTTAATAAAAGTCTGGAACCTTTAGTTACTAATTGGTGGAATACAAGGCAATCCGAAACTTTTTTGAATGATATTCAAGAGAAGAACGTTCTAGAAAGATTCATAGAATTAGAACAACTATTCCTGTTGGACGAAATGATAAAGGAGTACCCGGAGACACAGATACAAAAGCTTCGTATAGGAATCCACAAAGAAACAATACAATTGGTCAAAATGCACAATGAAGATCATATCCATATAATTTTGCATTTCTCGACAAATATAATCTGTTTTGCTATTCTAAGTGGTTATTCTATTCTGGGTAATGAAGAACTTGTCATTCTTAATTCTTGGGTTCAGGAATTCCTCTATAACTTAAGCGACACAATAAAAGCTTTTTCTATTCTTTTATTAACTGATTTATGTATCGGATTCCACTCGCCCCATGGTTGGGAACTAATGATTGGTTCGGTCTACAAAGATTTTGGATTTGCTCATAACAATCAAATTATATCTGGTCTTGTTTCCACTTTTCCAGTCATTCTAGATACAATTTTGAAATATTGGATCTTCCATTATTTAAATCGTGTATCTCCTTCACTTGTAGTGGTTTATCATTCAATGAATGAATGAAGAACTCATTTGATCTGCCGATATCAATCAAATCCGAATGTTACTTCGTACATAAACAAACCATTTTTAATCTGACTCACTCTTTATACTTCTACCCGTCTAAGGGATTCCCCCTCCAGTACAATGGCAGAATCGTGGATAGGGAACTATACTAGCTACCTACCTAATTTATTGTAGAAATTTCCGGGATCAATAATTGGACCATGCAAAATAGAAATACCTTTTCTTGGGTAAAGGAACAGATGACTCGATTCATTTCCGTATCGATCATGATATATGTCATAACTCGGACATCTATTTCAAATGCATATCCCATTTTTGCGCAGCAGGGTTATGAAAATCCACGAGAAGCAACTGGGCGTATTGTATGCGCCAATTGCCATTTAGCTAATAAGCCCGTGGATATTGAGGTTCCACAAGCTGTGCTTCCTGATACTGTATTTGAAGCAGTTGTTAGAATCCCTTATGATATGCAACTGAAACAAGTTCTTGCTAATGGGAAAAAGGGGGCTTTGAATGTGGGGGCTGTTCTTATTTTACCCGAGGGATTCGAATTAGCTCCCCCCGATCGTATTTCTCCCGAGATGAAAGAAAAGATAGGCAATCTGTCTTTTCAGAGTTATCGCCCCACTAAAAGAAATATTCTTGTGGTAGGTCCTGTTCCTGGTCAGAAATATAGTGAAATCGTCTTTCCCATTCTTTCCCCGGACCCTGCTATTAAGAAAGATGTTCACTTCTTAAAGTATCCCATATATGTAGGTGGGAACAGGGGAAGAGGTCAGATTTATCCCGATGGGAACAAGAGTAACAATACAGTCTATAATGCTACAGCAGCAGGTATAGTAAGCAGAATAGTACGTAAAGAAAAAGGGGGGTATGAAATAACCATAGCTGACGCATCGGATGGACACCAAGTGGTTGATATTATACCTCCAGGACCAGAACTTCTTGTTTCAGAGGGTGAATCTATCAAGCTTGATCAACCATTAACGAGTAATCCCAATGTGGGTGGATTTGGTCAGGGAGATGCAGAAATAGTACTTCAAGATCCATTACGTGTCCAAGGTTTGTTGTTCTTCTTGGCATCTGTTATTCTGGCACAAATCTTTTTGGTTCTAAAAAAGAAACAGTTTGAGAAGGTTCAATTGTCCGAAATGAATTTCTAGATCCACGGATTCATCAAGCTGGTAAAAAGAGCCGAATTGTTGTGATCGATGCAATTATGTATGATTCAAAAAAATCATGGAAAATGTTTTGCTTGCTTTGTTTATACTGTTTTTCTGCGAGATGCCGGAAATTGCTTGTATCCCATTCCTAGCAATAGTATGTATATTGCGAAGAAGACTACTTGATCCCCCCTTCTTTTTTTCAATCAAAATGGGAGTGTTGTGACTATGCTAGGCCTCCCATTGGCAGATTGTAAATGCCATGTAATACATCAATAGTTTTTTTGTACCTAATAGAATCGAATTCTAATAGATAATAGGCATAAGTAGGAGGAGAATACACGCGGATAAATGAAAGGAACAAATGATTCTAGGAGGGATTACTCGTCTTCCTAATCTTCCACACAAGAAAGGGGTGGAAAATTCCTTTTCTTGTGTGGAAATAATAATGATTATTGATCCTGTTTGTCAAAGATTACTATTTATTTGATTTTCCAGTTCTATCGGAACTCGTTTGTTTCGATTCATAAGAAGTAGTGGACAAACAAAAAAAGGGGTGGGAATAACTTACTGAGCAAATAAAACTTCTTCAATGAACTTATAAAAAAAGTAAAAAAAGAAAATTTTAACTGTGATGAGATAATCAATAAGGATTGGGATATGCGCAAAAATTCAAGATTTCATCTTTTCGCCCGGAGCATTAAGAGTCTTTTTTT